AGTAATATTTCTTTTTTGATTGACCTCCTCCAGACTAGAGAGGAGGTCAAATTGGAGTTGTAATTCGACTTTTTTTTTTTTTAAGTTATTTTACTCTGTTTCGGCATAAGATGGATGGAATCACGCTCTGTAGGATTTGAACCTACGACATCGGGTTTTGGAGACCCGCGTTCTACCAAACTGAACTAAGAGCGCTTTTAAAAAGGAAAATCTTTTTCTACTCCTAAGGTGTCTCACGTACGTATAGTATCCAAAAATTCAAGTTATTATACACTTTAGTTGATCTCCCCGCGCCTGCTACTGCCCATAAAGAAGATAGAAGTAATAGGTAGGGATGACAGGATTTGAACCTGTGACATTTTGTACCCAAAACAAACGCGCTACCAAGCTGCGCTACATCCCTTTTTCAAATTGTTGTACAATGCCATTGTACACAATTCCTTTCTTGTTTTCCACATCGTAATTTTCTTCTATTTCTCTATCTATATAGAACTTTCTTGTCATTTCTTATTTTTGGTCTCATATAATCAAGGAAGGGTATATATCTAAAATAAAATCCAGTTGAATTTCACCTATAAAAGAAGGATTACTATTTCTTAGTAATGTATAGGAAGAAGGGGTCATCTTTTTCTTTTTTAGGGATAGGAAAATATAGAATATTTATTTGGTTTTTTTTTAGGAATTTCGCCTAAATAAAGAAATACAAACGATCCTGGGCAAGAGTATCTGATCATATATGTATTCCAATAAGGAAGGAGGGTTTTCAATGCGGGATATAAAAACATATCTTTCTGTAGCACCCGTGCTAAGTACTCTATGGTTTGGGGCTTTAGCAGGTTTATTGATAGAAATTAATCGTTTATTCCCAGATGCTTTGTCATTCCCTTTTTTTTAATTCTAGTTATTCCTATACGAGAGATAGAATTTTTCGTGACATGACTAAAATTTTCTTTCAATCCTTTTTTAGTATACGAAGCAAAAAGAAAGAAAAGATGGATTGGGTTGAACCTCAGAGTCATAAAAAATTTGGTAAATCTCGTTTTGGAAGAAAACATAAATTTAATTAAAAATTAAAAGCGGTATCCAAGCTAAGTCAGGCCTCACAAATTCGAGCATAGAAAGAGCCGGCTTGCTCCTTAAATGAAAGGATTTCGAAGGAAAATCCTTGATAATTCGACAAGGATTGTATTCTTTAATTATTTCTCCATTTTTTTTTTTTTTATTCTATTGGATTTTATTCTTCTTTTTCGGATCCAATTCAAATATAGAAGAATAAAAGTAAAAGAATAGGTATAAGAATTAAGTTAAGTCGATCCAAAAAGGAAAGGAGGTTCATGGCCAAGGGTAAAGATGTTAGAATCAGAGTGATTTTGGAATGTATCAGTTGTGTTCGAAAGGGTACCAATAAGGAATCGATGGGGATTTCCAGATATAGTACTCAAAAGAATCGGTACAATACACCCCGCCAATTAGAATTAAGAAAATTTTGTCGTTCTTGCCGCAAGCATACGACTCATAATGAAATAAAGAAATAGGAGCATCGTGTTTTTGATTTTGATTTTTCTAAAGAATAGAAAGAGTAGGAATTTATTCTTTTATTATTAAAATTTAATATGAGGTAGATATTTTTTAATATGTACGAATTTTTTTTTTTTTATTTTAATTGCTCTATGTAGAGAGTTATTATCTTTTTTAGGTGATATGTGTATAGGTTTTTTCTGCATTTTATTCTATTTTCTTTTTTTTTTTTATTTTTCTATTTATTTCATTTTTCTATTTATTTTTCGCTTTTCTATTTTATATTTTATATAGAGTATATGAAGTATATGAATTAAATAATATATGGATCAAAGAAAAGCTACGTAACTGTGGATCCAAAATTAATAAAATAAAGAAATCCATTTTTTTTTTTTCAAAAAATAAGGAATAAATCATGTATATATCTAAGCAACCTTTTCGTAAATCCAAACAAACTTTTCATAAATCCAAGCAACCCTTTCGTAAATTCAAACAACCTTTTCGTAAATCCAAACAACCTTTTCGTAGGCGTTCCCGAATTGGGCCGGGGGATCGAATTGATTATAGAAACATGAGTTTAATTAATCGATTTATTAGTGAACAAGGAAAAATATTATCTAGACGAATAAATAGATTAACCTTGAAACAACAACGATTAATTACTCTTGCTATAAAACAGGCTCGTATTTTATCTTTCTTACCATTTCGTAACTATGAAAATGAGAAGCAATTTCAAGCCCAGTCAATTTCAATAATTACGGGTCCTAGACACAGAAAAAATAGACATATTCCTCAATTAACACAAAAGTTCAATTCCAATCGAAATTTAAGAAACTCCAACAGAATTTAAGAAACAACAATCGGAGCTTAAGTTCCGATTGTTCTTAAGTTCCGATTGTTGATGTTTTATTCGGAAGAGTCAGACTCATATATAAATAAAGTAATCCAGTTTAGATTCTTTTGTTTGTTATAAGAAAAGAAAGAAAAATGGGAAAAAAGAAATAGTTTTTTTATTTATTGCAACATGTTCGTTGATTCCTACCACTTAATCTTAATTTATTGTATCTTCCCGGAGCTCCCTCTCCGGGAATTCCGCTTTAATTATTCCTGTATATTACTTTTTTATCCCTTTAATTGATGGTCCTTATTTTATTGGAAATCGTGTAAAGATTATTTGGATTTAATACAGCTACTTGTGCAAGCATTTTACGATTAAGAATCAATTCCTTTTTGTACAGATTGTGTATTAATTTACTATAACTATTGAATACTTTATATATCCGTGTTGCTGCGTTTATCCGAGTGATCCACAAACGACGAAAATCCCTCTTTTGCCTTCCTCTATCCCGATGAGAAGAAACAAAAGCTCTTCTTACTTGTTGAGTAATCATTCGATTAAGTCTTAAATGAGCCCCTCTAAAGTTTGAGGCAAATGAACGCATTTTTGTTCGTCGTCTCCGAGCTATATATCCTCGCGGAACTCTGGTCATTGAATCAAATTAATCTTAATGAATAACTAATGATTTCTCTTCTTTTAACCGTTCTTTTTCCCATTAATAACAAAACGGATTATTCCGATATATAAAATATTAATTCCAATGGCTTTTGCTACTATAACCTTCCCAACCACAATTTTTTATTCTATTCCCTTCAGTTATTTCGCATAGAAATAACAAATTCTAACGATACTAAAAAAACAGTGGGTTCCATCGTTTCTATGGTTCTCTTTTAAACGGTGAGGCCCTCTCTATACACCGGAGCCCTTTCTTTGATCAAAAGGTATTGTGAACTTGTATAGTTCACAGTCTTTGGCTCTACCTATCAATTATAGAGTAAATTGCTCTTTTCACAATAAATAAGAGTTATTCATACAGTGACGGTATTTAATTATGAAAGTTAGCTAAGTAGCTGACCCTTTAGTCCGTTCTTTTAAGATAAAGGAGCATAAGCCTTTTCTTTTTATTACTATTTCCTCCGCTTAATCGATAACCATTTGCTACCAATGGGGGAATTGCTTCTTTGAATCTAGATGATTGGATTTGCACCAAAGGAAACCATAAATTCCATATACCATAGAAATCTAGGAGAGAGAAACTCTATCCTATTCATTGGTACCGATCATGGATATTTCAAAAATTATCTTATTTGTTTGAACTCATGATCTGAACGAGTCGCACATACACCCTAGCACATGTTCCTCGACGCTGAGGACATCCCTTAAGCGCGGGCGTTTTTCTAGCATTTCGTATTGGCTGTCTTGCATTTCTAATAAGTTGTTTAACCGTTGGCATGTCGTATGTATATAGAAAAAAATGGGTTGGTTTAGATCGATCTTAACCCGATGATTCATCATCATGAAGTATTTCTATTTTCTATAAAATAACATAAAAAAAAAACCGAATTTAGGTTTGAAATAAATTTACAAGAAATTGAGCCACTACCAATCCTTAAACATTTCTGGAAACCATACTGGATCAGTATCGCAGTGCTCGTCAATCATTTCATCCCCTACAATATCAACAAGTCCATAAGCTTTGGCTTCGTCTGCTGACATAAAAACATCTCTTTCCATGTCTTCGGATACAACCCAAAAGGGCTTGCCTGTTCTTAGTGCATAAACCCTTGTGATCATTTCGCGAACTTTGTGTAACTCTTCCACTTCTAGTAAAAATTCTGGTGTCCTTGCCCGATAATAAGCACTAGCCGGTTGGTGAAGCATAATTCTAGCGTGAGGGAATGCTATACGTTTAGTGGGTTCTCCTCCAAGCAGAATGAAGGAGGCCATGGACGCGGCTATTCCGAGGCATATTGTATATATATCTGGTGTCACTGTTTGCATCGTATCAAAAATAGCCATTCCTGAGATTAGCCACCCGCCGGGGGAGTTTATAAACAAAAAAATATCGCTAATTCCATCTTCTATACTGAGATATACCATGAGACCCGTAATATGATTCGTGATCTCGCAACGAATCTCTTGACCTAAAAAAAGTGTCCTTTCTCGATACATAACATTGTATAAGTCAACCCAAGTCGCTTCTTCATCTCCGGGAATCCGGTAAGGTACTTTTGGAACACCAATGGGCATATTAGATTAATATTATTAGATTTAAGTAAGAAAACTACACTTTAATATGGAAGCTTAAGAATGGAGGAGAAAGAAAGAATCCGCAGTTTATTATTTTATTATCTTCATTTTTTTCTTATTCTATAAGAATACTATAGATTCTATTAATCCATAGATTGAAATGATACATAAATTGAAAAATTATACATATAAGGAAGGTAAGACAGATTGAATAAAGAAAAAGGAATCTGTGATTCGAATGATAAACAAAGAGGAATTAGGGATCTATTCTTTGTTTTTCAAAATAGCCCAAGCTACCCATTGCATATTGGCACTTATCGAGTATAGAATAGATCTGCTTCTCTTTCTTCTTACAAACAGAATTGGCTTCTTTCTTATTGGCTTTTTTCTTATTTTTAATGGAATGAAATAAATATTCACGCTTTCTGACACAACATCCCTTAGAAGGGTTAGGTACATAGGATATGGATAGTCTTTTCCAATGCGATAAAATAAAACGACATCGTGTCTATTTTTCTTTGTTAAAGGGGTATTTCCATGGGTTTGCCTTGGTATCGTGTTCATACTGTCGTATTGAATGACCCGGGTCGATTGCTTGCGGTGCATATAATGCATACAGCTCTAGTTTCTGGTTGGGCTGGCTCGATGGCTTTATACGAATTAGCGGTTTTTGATCCCTCTGATCCTGTTCTGGATCCAATGTGGAGACAAGGTATGTTCGTCATCCCCTTCATGACTCGTTTAGGAATAACCAATTCGTGGGGTGGTTGGAGTATTTCAGGAGGAACTATAACAAATCCGGGTATTTGGAGTTATGAAGGTGTGGCAGGTGCACATATTGTGTTTTCTGGCTTATGTTTCTTGGCAGCTATCTGGCATTGGGTATATTGGGACCTAGAAATATTCTCTGATGAGCGGACGGGAAAACCCTCTTTGGATTTGCCCAAGATCTTTGGAATTCATTTATTTCTTGCAGGGGTGGCTTGTTTTGGCTTTGGTGCATTTCATGTAACCGGTTTGTATGGTCCTGGGATATGGGTATCCGATCCTTATGGACTAACAGGAAAAGTACAAGCTGTAAATCCTGCGTGGGGTGCAGAAGGTTTTGATCCTTTCGTTCCGGGAGGAATAGCTTCGCATCATATTGCTGCGGGTACATTGGGCATATTAGCGGGCCTATTCCATCTTAGTGTCCGTCCGCCTCAACGTCTATACAAAGGATTACGTATGGGCAATATTGAAACTGTACTTTCCAGTAGTATCGCTGCTGTTTTTTTTGCAGCTTTTGTAGTTGCCGGAACTATGTGGTATGGATCGGCAACTACCCCAATCGAATTATTTGGACCTACTCGTTATCAGTGGGATCAGGGATACTTTCAGCAAGAAATATATCGAAGAGTTAGCGATGGATTAGCCCAAAATCTTAGTTTATCAGAAGCTTGGTCTAAAATTCCCGAAAAATTAGCTTTTTATGATTATATTGGTAATAATCCGGCAAAGGGGGGATTATTCAGAGCAGGTTCAATGGACAATGGGGATGGAATAGCTGTTGGATGGTTAGGACATCCCGTCTTTAGAGATAAGGAAGGGCGCGAGCTTTTTGTGCGTCGTATGCCTACTTTTTTTGAAACATTTCCGGTAGTTTTGGTAGATGAAGAGGGAATTGTGAGAGCGGATGTTCCTTTTAGAAGAGCAGAATCCAAATATAGCGTTGAACAAGTAGGCGTAACGGTGGAGTTCTATGGCGGCGAACTTAATGGAGTAACTTATTCTGATCCTGCTACTGTAAAAAAATATGCGAGGCGTGCCCAATTAGGAGAAATTTTTGAATTAGATCGAGCTACTTTGAAATCAGATGGTGTTTTTCGCAGCAGTCCAAGGGGTTGGTTCACTTTTGGTCATGCTACCTTTGCTTTGCTCTTCTTTTTCGGACACATTTGGCATGGCGCTCGAACTTTGTTCCGAGATGTTTTTGCTGGTATTGATCCAGACTTGGATGCTCAAGTGGAATTTGGAACATTCCAAAAAGTGGGGGATCCAACTACAAGGAGACAGACAATCTGATACCACATTGCTATGGTATCTTTCGCCTCTCTTTTTTGATTTGATATGGGAAACATCTCCCGTCCTTTCTTTGCTTTGACTCTTTTTATATGGGAAATGATCCCAAATGACAAGTGAATAGGTGTGGAAGTTATATTATAATTGTAAATAAACCACGATCGAATCTATGGAAGCATTGGTTTATACGTTCCTTTTAGTTTCAACTTTAGGGATAATTTTTTTCGCTATCTTCTTCCGAGAACCACCTAAGGTTCCGACTAAAAAATGAAATAATTTAATTGAAGTAAGAAGTCTCCCAGCTGGGAGACTTCTTACTTCAATTAGTCCCCATGTTCTTCGAATGGATCTCTTAATTGTTGAGAGGGTTGCCCAAACGCGGTATATAAGGCATACCCAGTAAAGCTTACAAGTAAACCAGATATGGAGATGGCGACTAAAGTTGCTGTTTCCATTTTTCTACAATTTCAAGATTACAATGGATCCATGATAAAGATCGTGTATTTACAACTACAACGGAATAGTATACAAAGTCAACACCAATGATTAAATAGAATTTATGGCTACACAAACCGTTGAAGATAGTTCTAGAGCTAGGCCAAAACGAACTGGCGCAGGTAGTTTATTGAAACCCTTAAATTCGGAATATGGGAAAGTCGCTCCGGGTTGGGGGACTACTCCTTTTATGGGGGTTGCAATGGCTTTATTCGCGATATTCCTATCTATCATTTTAGAAATTTATAATTCTTCTGTTTTACTGGACGGAATTTTAATGACTTAGGTTTCTACTAACTAAAACTATGAAGTCATAGTTTTTCCATCCAAAAACCCAA